AGGATCGGGATAATTTATAACAAAGTTTTCGTGTTGTTGATTCCTAGGTGTAGTGCCTCTTCCCCTATGTGGCCTATTGGTACTGGTGGAGTAGGATTGACCTGTAAATACAGAACCTATAGGTGTAGCCTTTCGCTCAATACTAGAGTCGACAATTAAACCATAGCATCTGAGGTTACATTAATGGAGGATACACGACAGAAGGAATTGTTCTATTTCCAAACTTTACCTTCAACAAGCGTAGATTTTTTTTTCAAAATTTTTATTTCTATCCCGATCTCAAATAATGTGTCTTTCTCGTAAGATTGAGAGCAATAAAAAAAAGAATCAAATCGCACCATCTCTGTAATAGGTAAATGCCTCTTTTTCTCCTGAAGTTGTCGGAATTATTCGTAATAAAATATTGGCTATAATTGAAAAGGTCTTATCAATAAAATTTCCATTTATCCGCGATCTAGGCATAGGTAGCAATCCATTCTATAATTATTCTCATTACCTCTAGTGGTAAACCGATCCCACAAAGAAAAGAATTGTACAGTACGAAATAACATAAAAACAGATTCATTAATAAAAAAGATATGGGACCTTTATTTATATTTATTCAAATTGTTCTTTTTTGACAGGAATCAAAAAAAAAAACAAAGAAATAAATATTGGAGTACGCTTCGATTTCATCCTAATGTAAATGGAGTAGTATACCAACAAAATCAAGTATTCAATTTCATTTAAGTTACAGATTATAATAACGAAAAGTTTTTTATTGAATTCTCATCCAATCCAAAGAAGAAAAAAAAAAGGATCGAATAACCATTCTACGATGAAAAAACCCGCCTGTTTTATTTTGTATGCATAGGAGGTATACACTATACAATCAACTATATATATATATTATTATATATATATAATATATATGAATATTTGTAATAGATCTGCAGGGTAGGGTTTGTTGTTGAGAGAGAACTCTAAAACTGGACTGGAAAGGAATTTGAGAATTCTTAAAAAGAAAGATATTTCTTTTACTTTGATGAAAATTTATATATTTTTCTAGTTAGAATTAGAATTGATTGGTCGTTCCTATCCAATAATCTACTAGTACCGGCTCGCTATTCACTCGGTTTTTGGGTCATAATCATTATGTAGGAGAGATGGCCGAGTGGTTGAAGGCGTAGCATTGGAACTGCTATGTAGGCTTTTGTTTACCGAGGGTTCGAATCCCTCTCTTTCCGTACCTTCATCTAATTCACTGATCTTACTAACCAAAAGAGTAAAATAGCACTATATAAAATTATATTCCAAGACAACAGTTAGACCTTTCTTTGATATATATATTTTATTCCTAATTGTTGTGGCATGTAAAATACTGAAAGGAAAAGAGTAGACAAGGAATGAAAACCTACCTCTCATACCTAAATGGGATAAAAATCCGGATCAAACCCTTATTTATCTTAACCTTAGGTTAATTTACTTCGACGAAAGGGATCAAAATTGTCCGAACCCTTGTGATTTTTTTTATTTTCGTTAGGTTTAGGTCTGGCGCGAATAATATTCTACGACTAGCAATTCATTTATTTTCAAACCGACCCATTTACTATCTATTATTTGATTGACTAATCCTTTATATTGGAATGGTTGAAGAGTCAAATGTTTTGGCATCTCGTCCTGAGAGGATGAATCGAAAGAATTTTGAATCAGAGCTCTAGAGTTTTGTTCATCCCTCGCCGTAATAATATCTCGGGGTTTGCAGCGATAACTTGGTATATCTACTAGACGACCATTGACTAAAATATGTCTATGGTTAACTAATTGACGGGCTCCAGGAATAGTTGGAGCCATACCCAATCGAAAAAGGATGTTATCCAAGCGCATTTCAAGTAATTGGAGTAAAACCTGACCTGTTGACCCCTTGGCTTTACCGGCGATACGAACGTATTTAAGTAATTGTCGTTCTGTAAGACCATAATGAAAACGCAACTTTTGTTTTTCTTCTAGACGAATACGATATTGAGATTTTTTACCGGAACGTGATTGGTTTCTAAGATCACTTCCGGCTCTAGGCCTTTTATTAGTTAGTCCCGGTAAAGCTCCCAGGCGGCGTATTTTTTTGAAACGAGGTCCCCGGTAACGCGACATAAAGACTCCTTATTCTTATTTATATTGAATTCTTATTGATGAAATTTCATTTTACAGAATAAACCTAAACTAAAACTGAACTAAATAATAAATGAAGCGAAGTTTACGAAAGTAGTGTACTTGTACTCTAAATACTCTAAAGAATAATTAGATGAATAAATATCCAGACCTTTCTATTCTATATATATTCTATATAAAGATTCTATATAGATAAAAGAGATTCTTTTCATGGCATAGTTAGAAGTTCCGCTAAGATAAAAAATATATTTTTCACAATATTCTTTGATTTCAGATTTCAAAAGGGCATTCTCAATCATGTAAAAACTAGAAGAAAATAAATAGAGAAAAGCCGGCTATCGGAATCGAACCGATGACCATCGCATTACAAATGCGATGCTCTAACCTCTGAGCTAAGCAGGCTCGCATAAGATAAATTCTACTGCATAGGGATTGTCATCTTAGCTATTAATTAATATACTTAATTTGCATTCTTAGCGATTCCTATTAGCTAGTCATAATCATAATGAATATGACTATATAAAAAATAAAATATAGAATTGAAAGGAAATATTCAATACTCATACTTACCATAGGCCATAGAATATAACGATAAATGAATATAACGATAAATCTATCGATATATAATTATTTTATTTATTTTTCTCACATCACAATTATATAGCACAATTCTATAGTATAGCATTTAATATTAAAAAATATTAGATTCGATCTATTTTTAGATTAAATCATTTTCGTTTTTGCTTTCAAATGCTATTTTAAAGTCTTTTTATTACACTTCTTTATTTTATTCCATATCATACATATTTTATATTTCTATTTATAAATGGAATGATTTGGTCTAAATAATGAGACATTATTGCGCTTTGATTCGTAAAGATGGAAGCTCAGACGAAAAAAAGAATCGACCGTTCAAGTATTCCAAATTGCGTGGGAAAAACGAGCAGAAGAGAGACATATATACGTGGTATATCTCCATCTATATTGAATTGCAGATACAGAAATGATAGAATCGTTTCTGATTGGACCAAATGTGGGTGCGGGTCTCCTATAGAAGATGAAAGAAGATAGCCAAGAAAAAAAAAGAGGATAAAAACTTTTTCGAGATAGGAATCAGTATTTAATGAATTCAACGGTTCCAGTAGAAATGAAATAAAAAAGAGAACGACATCTCAATAAAAATGAGATACTAATCTCAAAACAAAAAGGGGATATGGCGAAATTGGTAGACGCTGCGGACTTAATTGGATTGAGCCTTGGTATGGAAACCTACTAAGTGAGAACTTTCAAATTCAGAGAAACCCCGGAATTAATAAAAATGGGCAATCCTGAGCCAAATCCTATTTTACAAAAACAAACAAAGGCCCAGAAGGTGAAAAAAGGATAGGTGCAGAGACTCAATGGAAGCTGTTCTAACAAATGGAATTGACTGTGTTGCATTGGTAGAGGAATCCTTCCATTGAAACTTCCGAAAAGATGAAGGATATACGTATATACATACGTATACGTACTGAAATACTCTATCAAATGATTAATGACGACCTGAATCTGTATTTTTATATGAATTTATATGAAAAAGGGAAAAATTGTTGTGAATCGATTCTATATTGAAGAAAGAATCGAATATTCATTGATCAAAGCATTCACCACACAGTCTGATAGTTCTTTTGCAGAACTAATTAATCGGACGAGAATAAAGATAGAGTCCCATTCTACATGTCAATACCGGCAACAATGAAATTTATAGTAAGAGGAAAATCCGTTGACTTTAAAAATCGTGAGGGTTCAAGTCCCTCTATCCCCAAAAAGCCCATTCAACTCCTTAACTATTTATCTTATCCTTTTTTTCGTTAGTAGTTCAAAATTCGTTATCTTTCTTATTCACCCTACTCTTTTACAAACGGATCCGAGATAAAAATTTGTCTCTTATGACAAGTCTTGTGATATATGATACATGTACAAATGACCGTCTTTGACCAAAGACTCCCCATTTGAACGAGTCATGGTCGATAGCATTATTCATACTGAAACTGACAAAGTCTTCCTTTTTTGAAGATCCAAGAAATTATAGCACCTGGATAATACCCTTTGAATTGACATAGACCTAAGTTATCTAGTAAAATGAGGATGCGGTATCGGGAATGGGAATGGTCGGGATAGCTCAGCTGGTAGAGCAGAGGACTGAAAATCCTCGTGTCACCAGTTCAAATCTGGTTCCTGGCACACGATTAATTTTTATGAGTCTCTTTTCCACAAATTACTTAATACTTAATATAAATAGACATATATATTCATTAATAGTTTAGATCATATTACATACGTTTATCCGCCTCGGTCTTTAGATAAATACCCCATCTATTTTATAGATGGGTAAAGTGTTTTTTATACAAAGTATGTAACAAAAATAATTATATTTTAGATTCTTTTTTTCTCTCTCGTTCAAAAATAAAGTTAATACCTAATACCTCATACGCATATACATATTCGAAAGGTTAAATTAGTTGTTAGCCTATCCATAATACAAACGAGACTTAAATTACTCTGTTTAATCTAGAACAGAACCTTGAATCTATGGAATTGTAGAAGTGAAAAAAAGTTTCTTATTTTTCAATGAGCATCTTGTATTTCATAAAAATTGGGGGCAATATAATCCTTACGTAAAGGCCATCCTATCCAACTTTCAGGCATTAAGATGCGTTTCAAACGCGGATGATTATCATAAGATATTCCCAACATATCAAAAGACTCCCGTTCTTGAAAATCCACACATTTCCAAACCCAGAAAACAGACGGAATTCGAGGATTTTTCCTCGGGGAAAATACTTTTATGCATACCTCTTCTGGTTGATCCA